AGAACTGCTGAAACTGCGTGAAACCCTCACAAGGGTTTATGTACAAAGAACGGGTAAACCTTTATGGGTTGTATCCGAAGACATGGAAAGAGATGTTTTTATGTCAGCAACAGAAGCCCAAGCTTATGGAATTGTTGATCTTGTAGCGGTTGCATGAAAATAGCATGGATTTCGCCCAACTCCGTGATTTGAGATTTTATCTTTTTATTTTACCAAGTTTAATATTCTATCTATTAAAACTTAGTTATTAGTTAATAGAATATTAACTAGAAGTAATTCATAATCATCTGGTTAGGATCGATCTAAACCAGCCCATCATATTATGGATATGATTCAACATGCCAACTATTAAACAACTTATTAGAAATACAAGACAGCCAATCCGAAATGTCACGAAATCCCCCGCTCTTGGGGGATGCCCTCAGCGTCGAGGAACATGTACTAGGGTGTATGTGCGACTCGTTCAGATCATGAGCTAGCCCAAAAGAAAGAAAACAATTTTTCCAGTATCCATGATCAATACCGATGAATAGGATAGAATGGAAAAACAAACTCCATTCACTATCTAAAAATAAAAAAATCTATCATATCCCTATCCCTCTATTGTGTATGAAATTTATGGTTTCCATTGGTGCAAATCCAATCACCTCAATTTAAGATGATAAGCAATTCTCCATTGATAACAAATGGTTATCCATTAAGCGGAGGAAATCTGATTTAAAAAACAGAAAGATTAGGCTCTCCCCTCTTGCCAAGAACGGACTAACAAGGTCAGCTACCCAGCTAACCTTCATAATTAAATACCGTTACTGTATATATAGGTAGATCTGATTGTGAAAGACCTATTACTGGATAATTCATGGGTAGAGCTAAAGAATGTGAACTATACAAGTTACCAATAACATTGATTAAATGAAGTAAAGGCTCCGGTGTATAGAGAAGACCTCACCGTTTAAGAAGTAACCATAGAAACGATGGAATCCACTATTTCTTTATCTATTTAGATTGATTTTTTCAATTGACTCTATTTTTGATACCTAGTAGAATACAATTTCTTATTCTTATTTCTAAGTGAAATGCCTAGAAAAAGAAAAAAGCAAAAATCGTGGTCGGGAAGGTTATAGTAGCCAAAGCCATTGGAATTTTTATTTTATACATTGGAAAAATCCGTTTTGTTATTAATAGACTAGGAAAGGGGAAAGAATAACTGAAAGAAAGGAAATCAATTAGTTATTCGTCAAAGTTTCATTTCATTTATTCAATGACCAGAATTAGACGGGGATATATAGCTCGGAGACGTAGAACAAAAATTCGTTTATTTGCATCAAGCTTTCGAGGGGCTCATTCAAGACTTACTCGAACTATTACTCAACAAAAAATAAGAGCTTTAGTTTCGGCTCATCGGGATAGGAATAGGCAAAAGAGAAATTTTCGTCGTTTGTGGATCACTCGAATAAATGCAGTAATTCGCGAAAGAGGGGTATCCTATAGTTATAGTAGATTAATCCATGATCTGTACAAGAGACAGTTGCTTCTTAATCGTAAAATACTTGCACAAATAGCTATATCAAATAGGAATTGTATTTATATGATTTCCAATGAGATCATAAAAGAAGTAGATTGGAAGGAATCCACCGGAAGAATTTAAACAGAGTTCCCCGGAGAATGAACTCCGGGAGGGTAGAGTAGAAATGAATATGATAAAATATCATAAATTGATAAATAAAGTAGTCAAAATGAACGAACGCATTCAATAAAAAAAAGATTTCTTCTTCCCCGATTCTTTTTTTTTCTTACGACATGATAATTAAATTTGGATTCTTAGATTTTTCGAACAAAATACCAATCTGCCTTTGAGTTTGGATTGGAATTTTGATTCAAATGAAGAAAGAGTAAGTCTATTTATTTCTAGTTCTAAGACCAGTAGTTCTAGCCGTCGACTCGGTTCTTTCAAATTGTTTCTCATTATTAAGAAAAGGTAACGAAGATAAAATACGAGCTTGTTTTATAGCAGTAGTAATTAATCGTTGTTGTTTCAAGGTCAATCTATTCACTCGCCTAGATAATATTTTTCCTTGTTCACTAATAAATCGACTAATTAAACTCATGTTTCTATAATCAATTCGATCCCCCGATTGAATCGGGGGCAAACGCCTACGAAAAGATCGCTTGGATTTAAAAAAAGGTCGCTTGGATTTATCCATGGTTTGTTTAGTTTATTCCTTATCCCGAAAATCCTATTTCTCGGATCTAAAATGAATTAGAAATAGGATTTTATTTGTTTATATTTAAATATGTTATATATAATAGAATGTCATTTTTTCCCCTTCCTTGGAAGGGTGACACACAGGTGCTTAGTTTGATCTATTTCTTTATCTCCCCATGAATCGTATGTTTGTAACAATAGGGACAGAATTTTCTCAATTCCAATCGATTAGGCGTATTGTGCCGGTTCTTTTGAGTAATATATCTGGAAATGCCCGTTGATCCCTTATTAACA